CGGTAACGCTGGTGAATTAACAGAAACGGAAAGAGAGGGATTCGAACCCTCGGTAAACAAAAAGCCTACATAGCAGTTCCAATGCTACGCCTTGAACCACTCGGCCATCTCTCCTACATAATCTTATTATTGACCAGAAACCGAGTGAATAGCGAGTTATTCATATTATTTTATTGCAGTACAGGCACGACCAATCAACGGCTTCATAGAAATAAAAAATTCCTTTCAAATTTGATATTTATCAACAACAACTTCTCTTATCATCTACCCCATAGATCTATTACAAATTCATGAACCGTACCATGGATTTTTCTATTTCATTTCAATTGTATAATGTCCATCCCTTTTCCCTCTTGGATCATAACCAAATCAAAATTTCTCAAGTTTAAGTTATAAGAATCTATAGTAAAATAAAGTTCTTAGTTATTCAACTTAGATGAAATGAAGTAATAGCTCCGCTCATTTGTACGAAATTTATATGAAATTCAATCTGATTCAAAAGTCTCTTATCTCTCTTTGTCTGATAAAGGTAAAGGGGTACAATTTGAGCGGAAGGTACACATCTTTTTTTTAGAATTTTTCTGTTTTTATGTTATTTTGTACTGTACAATTCCCTTGTTTGTGGGAGCATTTTCCCCGAAGGAGTAATGAGAAGAATTATAGAATGGATTGCGAATTATGCCTAGATCTCGGATAAATGGAAATTTTATTGATAAGACCTCTTCAATTATAGCCAATATTTTATTACGAATAATTCCGACAACTTCAGGAGAAAAAAAGGCATTTACCTATTACAGAGATGGTGTGATTTGATTCTTTTTTCTTGTTTTTTTTTTAGCCCTCACCTCCGTCTTACGAGAAAAAGACGCGGTTCGGAATAGAAAGAACCAAATTATTGAAATAAAGCTACGCTTAGTGAAGGTAAAGTTTGGAGATAGAACAACTCCTTCTGTCGTGTATCCTCGATTGATCCAGCCTCAGATACTTTAATTGTCAATTTGAGTATTGAACGAAAGGTTACATCTATAGGTTCTGTATTGCGGGTCAATCCTACTCCACTAATACCAATAGGCGGCATAGGGGAAAAAGCACTACACTAGGAATCAACAACACGAAAACTTTGTTATAAATTACCCTTTTCCTTAGCGGTATCGGGACTAACAAGAATGGTTGGGACAACAAACATCCATCTCGTTTGTACTTTGGATACCCGTATAACCATCAAAGATCGTTGAAGTAACTAATTCCTGGAAATAGTAGGCGTTGAGGACAAAGAAATCGTTGGAGTTATCATTTCTATCTAGCACTAATACGATTGGTGTTAAGAAAAAAAAACCTCTTGCGGGAAGGCTGGCTAGAGATTTCTTGTAAAAATACCAGCTCCTGTCAGTTCATAATAAGAATAGGGAAATTAGGATTCCATAGCTTATTCCCCTTAGTACTATGCACGGAAGGGAGGAGCCGTATGAGATGCAAATCTCACGTACGGTTCTGGAACGGAGATTTTTTGAATAAAATGAACGACCGTAACGGATGTCGGCTCAATCCGAAGGAAATTATGCGGAAGCTTTACAGAATTATTATGAAGCTACGCGACCAGAAATTGACCCCTATGATCGAAGTTATATACTCTATAACATAGGCCTTATACACACAAGCAACGGAGAGCATACAAAGGCTTTGGAATATTATTTCCGGGCACTAGAACGAAACCCATTCTTACCACAAGCTTTTAATAATATGGCTGTGATCTGTCATTACGTGCGACTATCTCCACTATAGAAAGAAGGAAAAAAAAGACCAAATTGGCTAGTCAATACTAGAAAAAATAGGCTTTCTACATATGCATCGTCCAAAGCAACGATTTTTATCAGCTGTAGCAAGGAAAGAAACTTCATGATAACAAAAAAAATAGGAAGAAATAGGTACGGCCTACATACTAGACTCTATGGATAAAGGATCGAATTGATAAAGAAAGCACCGTAAAGATCAATTAGCGAGCTTTTGGGTCGATACAGTTAAGAACTGCTTACTTTTGTCATGATATGGGATAAAAAGTTAGGAATCAACTTATGTAATAGAGTCGATCCACTAAAGTATTGAGCAGCGGTGTAGCATCAGATCCCAAAGATAGTAAGTTCTTTTTTCTTATGGAAGAAAGTCTTTTTCAAAGATTCTATATAAATTTCATATATGAAACCGAGATAGTTACCTTTCAGAAAATTATAACGATATAGGGGATATCTATACTTCATTTTTCTGAAGGTGGGAGAAAAGCTAAGACTAATTATTGATCAAAAAAATTAGAATTTGAAACTTCTTATGTAATTAACTTCTTCTAGTTAACCCAAGAAAAATGAGATAGATTTATCATAAATCTAATTCTGTTAGCATAGGGTAAATTAAGATGAGACCACAAAAAGAATCGATTGCTGAGCCGTATGAGGTAGGAAACTCTCAAGTACGGTTCTAAGGGAAGGAATTGACCCACCTATTCCAA